ACATACCACTTGGAAGCACTTCCTAAATCCTCCTTAATCTATTTTTGTTCTTTATATTCCAGGTAAAATCCCCTTAAATTAGTATTAAATTAGTAATTAATGTAGTAGGAACAAGATTCTATACTCCGCATTTTTTTTTTCACAACAAATAGAAAGTTTCGGATCCAATGCAGATATAAGAAGGATTACCATATATAACACAAAATTTCTCCGCCTATTCCTTTTAGTCGAGCCTCCCGATCTGTCATTATACCATAAGAAGTAGAAAGAATGACAACGCCCATTCCACCCAAAATTCTAGGAATTCTTTGATAGTTAGAATAGATTCGTAGACCAGGTCTACTGATCCGTTTTAAATTTAAAAGATTTCTATAGGGCCCCTTTCTATTTCTTGTATGTCGCAGGGTTGAAACCAAAAAATATTTGTCGCTTTCTCGATGTTTCCTCACATTTTCGATAAAACCTTCTCGTAAAAGTATTTTAACAATGTTTTCAGTTATATTAGTAGATGCTATTCGAACTACTCTTTTTCTATCCATATCTGCATTGCGTATAGAGGTTAGTATATCAGCAATAATGTCCCTACTCATGATGGACTAAAATTCTTGTTGCCCCCAAATTTTATATAATCAACATGTTTTTTTTTACTTCATTTTTTTTTTTTATGAAAAAAAAATTATATTATTAAATTAAAGGTATATGCGTGAAACACAATCTACTAAATTAATTTGAATCTATTTCTTTCCAATATCTGATTATAACTATATGATAGTCTCATCTTATATTTTAAGACTATTATAATACCTCGGGCGCCAATGAAACTATTTTAGTAAAATTTAAATGTCTCAATTCCCGGGCGATCGCACCAAAAACGCGAGTTCCTTTAGGATTGCCTTCTTGATCAATGACAACTGCGGCATTGTCATCATATCCTATTAGCATACCATTGTCGCGTTTAAGTTCTTTGCAGGTACGTACAATTACAGCTCTGACCACTTCTGATCTTTCTAGGGGCATGTTTGGTACTGCTTCTTTAATCACAGCAACAATAACGTCACCGATATAAGCATATCGGCGGTTACTAGCTCCTATGATTCGAATACACATCAATTCTCGAGCCCCACTGTTATCTGCTACATTCAAACGTGTCTGGGGTTGAATCATTTTTTTATTTGTTCTTTCAATGCAAAGGGCGAAGAAAAAGAAAGAAATATTGTTTGTCAAAAAAAAAAAAGAAACCTTACATTTTGCATTCCCAGTATTTATTTTATTTGATTCCACATTCTTATCCCAAAATAATAAATTGAGTTTTGATAGGCATTTTGGACGCTGCTATTAAAATGGCTTTTCTGGCTATATTTTCTGCGACTCCACCCATTTCATAAAGTATTCGACCTGGTTTAACAACAGCTACCCAATATTCTGGAGAGCCTTTACCTGAACCCATACGTGTTTCTGTGGGTCTTACTGTAACTGGTTTGTCGGGAAATATACGTACCCATATTTTTCCACCCCGACGTGCATTTCGTGTCATTGCCCGGCGCCCCGCTTCTATTTGTCTAGATGTGATCCAAGCGGGTTCAAGCGCTTGAAGAGCATATTTACCGAAACTAATATGATTACCTCGATAAGACATTCCCTTCATTCGTCCTCTATGTTGTTTACGGAATCTGGTTCTTTTGGGGTTATAGTTGATGGTTGTTTCTAAATTCCACCTCTACTACAGAACCGGACGTGAGAGTTTCGTCTCATCCAGCTCCTCGCGAAAAAGGGATTCAAAATATTCAAAATGTAGCAATCCAAAAAAATGTTTTCGCGGGCGAATATTTACTCTACTATCTATTTCAGTTGTAAGGTTAATTCATTACGTCTCAGATCAGAATAGATGAATTCTTTCTCGGTTCCTTCCGCCATCCCGACCAATGAATCATTAGGATTTTGGTTTCAATAAAATCTTTTGCATTCATGGGGTTCCATCGTTCCCATCGCTTCTTGTTTAATGATTAGGTCTTAATGTTACAACGGAGCTCTTAATGAAATTTTTTCTTGAGTCAATATTCTTAGTCTTTATTGGCTAAAGGCTCTTGGTTTTTTGTTCTATAATCGATCATTTAATTATGTATGAATCAGTATTGATGCTTTATTACATTGTTTTTTATGAGATGACTAAATGACTCATAGACCTTACATATTGGAATTCTATATCATTTATATTTTTTTCTCTCTTTCTCTCACCCCTCTATCCACATCTTTTTCTATATTCCGGTTCACACCTTAGAATAATATTTTTTGCTTTTTTAGTTTATGCAAAACAAATTTTAGTTGCTACAATGATATGCAAAATTTATCATATCTTGACTGCTTTGTTGGATCTAGATAATGCGAAGTGATGAGTTGGTTCTTAGTTCTATAGTTATTAGTTTATATTAGAGAGACTTTTTTTTTTTTTTTAACCTTATTCCTAAAAAAACCAACGAGTCACACACTAAGCATAGCAATT